AAGAACACAGAATCACGCCCTGTAGGATTTGAACCTACGACATCGGGTTTTGGAGACCCACGTTCTACCGAACTGAACTAAGAGCGCTTTATTATCACAATAAATATTTTGTAACCCCAATTTATCTTGCATATATATATACTATAAAAAATAAAAATTAAATATTTATTTAATTAAATATGTACAATTTTATTAATTGATCTCAATTGATCCCTCGTTACTGCTCAGAAGATAAGTAATAGGTAGGGATGACAGGATTTGAACCCGTGACATTTTGTACCCAAAACAAACGCGCTACCAAACTGCGCTACATCCCTTTCAATTGGTCTACAGTGTCATTGTAGACAATCCCTGCCTTGTTTTCCACATCTTTATTTCCTACATTGATATACACAAACTATCTTATCATTTCTTCCTTCTTCCTTTTGGTCTCATATATCATATAACAAACATATAATATGGTAAAAGACTTATATAAAGTATGAAATAAATATGAAATCTACCACAAAAAATTAATATTTTTTAGGAATTTAAGGCGGAAATGGACGTATTTTTTTCTTTAAATAAATATCTATTTTGTACATTTCAATTTGAATTAGGAACTCCGCGTACAAGTGGTAAGTCATTAACTACATATACACATCCGGTCATATATGTATTACCATTAGGTATTACAAATTACAATAAAATTACAATAACGAATACAGAAAGAGGAGTTTTTAAAATGCGAGATCTAAAAACATATCTCTCCGTGGCACCGGTAGTAAGTACTCTATGGTTCGGGGCTTTAGCAGGTTTATTGATAGAGATCAATCGTTTTTTTCCGGATGCGTTGATATTCCCCTTTTTTTCATTCTAGCTATTGATATGGGAAGGGGGAAGAAGATTAGAGATACAATCAAATATCTGTAACTAATCCCTACCCCTCCCTTCTTTTTTTCTTTGTTTTTTCTTTTTTTACTTATTCTTTCTAAAAAAAAAAAACAAAGAAAAAGCGGTTTCACCCTCAGTGAAACTATGAACTCGGGCTCAGGCTCAAATTAAATTAATATTAATAATAGAACGGAAATGCGGTGGTTGGGGCAACAATATCATACAAGATACTTAACTGAAAATGAAATACTGTACGGCAATTTAAAATTATAAATATAGTTAGAAATCATTATATTACTTATTATTTATTACTATATTGATTGCAACAAAATATTTCTTTCATAATTTTATTTCGAGTTACCTGCTTCTATTTTTGTGTCCTTTCTTCTTCCTTGCTTCGGGTCGGAAAATGAAAGAATTGAGTGAATCAAAAACCAAAGGAGGTTCATGGCTAAGGGTAAAGATGTCCGAGTAACGGTTATTTTGGAATGTACCAGTTGTGTTCGAAATCGTGTTAATAAGGAATCAATGGGCATTTCCAGATATATTACTCAAAAGAATCGACACAATACGCCTAGTCGATTGGAATTGAGAAAATTCTGTCCCTGTTGTTACAAACATACGATTCATGGGGAGATAAAGAAATAGATCGAACCGATCGCTCGTGTGTCAGTCTTCCAAGGAAGATGAAAAATTACATATTATATATAACAGTATATATATATAATTTATTTAAATTTTTTTTTTTATTTATTTAATTATTTAAATAGAAACAAATAAATATAAACAAACCAAATCCTATTTCGATCGGATCAAAGATGATGTAGAATTAAGAAATAGGATTGGGATTTTCAGGATAAGGAATAAACAAACCATGGATAAATCCAAGCGAATCTTTCTTAAATCTAAGCGATCTTTTCGTAGGCGTTTGCCTCCGATCCAATCGGGGGATCGAATTGATTATAGAAACATGAGTTTAATTAGTCGATTTATTAGCGAACAAGGAAAAATATTATCTAGACGGGTGAATAGATTGACCTTAAAACAACAACGATTAATTACTATTGCTATAAAACAAGCTCGTATTTTATCTCCGTTACCTTTTCTTAATAATGAGAAACAATTTGAAAGAAGCGAGTCAACCGCTAGAGCTGCTGGTCTTAGAACCAGAAAAAAAATAGGTTGACTCTTCAATTGAATTGAATCAAAATAAAATTCCAATCCAAACTCAAATGCGGATTGACGTTTTTTTTTTTTGTTCGAAAAATCGTAAAATCGAAATGTCCTGTCGTAAGAAAAAAAATGGGAGAAGAGGAATAAATATTTTTTATTTAACGTCTTTCTTCATTTTGATGACTTTATCATATTTTATCATACTAATTTCTACTCTACCTTCCCAGAGTTCATTCTCCAGGGAACTCCATTTAAACTATTCCAACGGATTCCTTCCAATCTCTTTATTTTATGATCTCATTGGAAATCATATAAAGACAACTCTTATTTAATATAGCTATTTGTGCAAGTATTTTACGATTAAGAAGTAACTGTCTCTTGTACAGATTGTGTATAAATTTACTATAACTGAAGTATACTTTATTCTCGCGAATTACTGCATTTATCCGAGTGATCCACAACCGACGAAAATCTCTCTTTTGTCTACCTCTATCCCGATGAGCCGAAACCAAAGCTCTTATTTTCTGTTGAGTAATAGTACGAGTAAGTCTTGAATGAGCCCCTCGAAAGGTTGATGCAAATAAACGAATTTTTGTTCTACGTCTTCGAGCTATATACCCTCGTTTAATTCTGGTCATTGAATAAATGAAACTTTGATGAATAACTAATCGATTTCCTTTCTTTCAGTTATTCCCTTCCCGTATCCTAGTCTATTAATAACAAAACGGATTCTTCCAATGTATAAAATTTGAATTCCAATGGCTTTTGCTACTATAACCTTCCCGACCACGATTTTTTTTTTTTTTTTCTAGGTGAAATGCCTAGAAAAAATTGTATTGATATTAGGTATCAAAAACACATAAAAGTAGTAAATATAAATGGATATAGTGGGTTCCATCGTTTCTATGGTTACTTCTTAAACGGTGAGGTCCTCTCTATACACCGGAGCCCTTCTTTCATTTAATCAATGTTATTGTTAACTTGTACAGTTCACACTCTTTGGCTCTACCCATAATTATCCAGTACGAGGTCTTTCACAATGAGATCTACTTATACAGTAACGGTATTTAATTATGAAGATTAGCTGAGTAGCTGACCCTGTTAGTCCGTTCTTGCAAGAGTAAGGCATAATTTTTCTGCTTTTTAAAATAGTATTTCCCCTGCTTAATGGATATCATTTGCTATCAATGGAGAATTCTTTCTCATCTTAAATTTAAAACGGAGTTGATTGGATTTGCACCAACGGAAACCATACATTTGATACCACAATAGAAGGATAGATCTTTTTGATTTTTAGATATTGAATGGAGTTCTTCCATTCTAGTCTATTCACTGGTACTGATCGTTGATACTGGATCAATTGTTTTCTTTCTTTTGTCCTAGCCCATGATCTGAACGAGTCGCACATACACCCTAGTACATGTTCCTCGTCGCTGAGGACATCCCCCAAGAGCGGGGGATTTCGTGACATTTCTGATTGGCTGTCTTGTGTTTCTAATAAGTTGTTTAATAGTTGGCATATTGAATCATATACATAATGGGCTGGTTTAGATCGATCTTAACCGGATGATTATGAATTATTTTATTTCTATATTAATAGATTAATGAATAGAATATTAAATCCGGTAAGAAGATAAAATCTCAAATCACCAATTCGTCTGAAATTTTTGTTATTTTTTCTTTTTTATTCAGTCGCTACAAGATCAACAATTCCATGAGCTTGGGCTTCTGTTGCTGACATAAAAACATCTCTTTCCATATCTTCGGATACAACCCATAAGGGTTTGCCTGTCCTTTGTACATAAACCCTTGTGACGGTTTCGCGCAGCTTCAAAAGTTCTTCCGCTTCCAAGATAAATTCTCCCGTCTGTGCCTCATAAAAAGAACTAGCAGGTTGATGGATCATTACCCTGATGATATAACATAATAAATGTTTATTCTATCTCGCATGATGATAAGGTGAAGAGATAAAGAATAATAAAATATATAATTGAACAACCGTACAGGCATCTTTTACGCATTGCATACGGCTCTATAATGGAATTCGTTTTTACCTTACTTAAATATCACTTAAATATCAAATAAATTAAATATAGGGTCTATCAGACTCGGGTTGGTAAATGATCCAATAACCACCCTTCTTTTTGTTTTTGGAGTAGTTCAAAAATACTATGATGGCTCCGTTGCTTTATATATTTATTTCGTCTGTTATTTAGCAATCCCAAAGTTTCTTTTTTTTTTTTTTTCAAATAAAAAAACAAGATTTTTTTTATTTTCATATTCTTTCATAACCTAAATATTGTTAAGAGCCTCCCGGCGTGAAAACAAAAAAGTTTGTGACGCTGAAATAGGCCTCCCGATAGATTAGATAAAATCGGAAATACCTTTTATCTCATACTACTCTTTCGATACATAATTTAAGGGTTAAAAAAATTTATCATATCGAATTCGAAGTGCCATGCTATTATTACTTAATATTCATATTTCATATAGCGCGAAGGCATAGTCTTCTTTTTTCTCTCAAATCAAATAAAAAACTCATTGGCGCCAAGCGTGAGGGAATGCTAGACGTTTGGTAATTTCTCCTCCGACCAGAATAAAAGATCCCATTGAAGCGGCTAATCCCATGCATATTGTCTGTATATCTGGTCGCACAAATTGCATAGTATCATAAATAGCTACTCCGGGTATTACCCATCCGCCAGGAGAATTTATAAACAAATATAGATCTTTGGTATCATCCTCTATACTGAGATATACCATAAGACCAATAAGTTGATTCGAGATCTCGCTATCAACCCCTTGGCCTAAAAAAAGTAATCGTTCTCGATAAAGTCGGTTGATTGGGATAAAGTTGTATCCCTTAGAAACCGTACATGCACCTTTTGATGCATACGGTTCAACAAAAATAACGAAAAAAAAAAAAAGAATCAATGTGTAGATGTAGATTCTAGCGCTTTCTTTTATTTTTTTTTTTTTCATACCAGGCTTTTAACTTATAAAAAGGGGCTTTTCTTTCATTTTTCAAAAAAGATGGGTTTTGGCCTGTTTTGTTTATCTATAAAAAAAAATTACTAAATTTATCTAACTAACTTTTCATTGATGTATTGTTTCATCGAGATACAATCTCAATCGCGATGTAATTTTCTTGTTCCTGAATGGGCTTCTTCAATTTTTTTAGGTTTATGCTCTACTCCGAGTAAAGATCCGCCCGATTTGGATTTGCACATATATGACAAATGCCCCAATACCACGTCCTTTTGCTACGACTTCCTTTTTACAATTTATTTCATGTCTTACAACAGATATTCAATGCATTCATCATATTACTCGATTGATTAACAGTTTGAGATCACTTCTATTATAAATATATAAAGAAATAGAATATGATAGAAATAGTAATCATAAATAGATTTTTTACCGGTTTTTTTCTAAACGGAGCCTGGATACTTCATTTTATTGGCCTAACCAAGATAACCATAAATTATTCTAATTGATAATATTAATCTGTATACCCTCCCGAAAAAATGGATCTAATTGAACTTCACGCTCCAAATTTTTGATAATTCAATCAATCTTTCTTGGGCGAAGGGGAGGATATCTCGATCGGGGAAGAGAATGGGGAAATACCATATGACCCAATATATCTGACAAGTCGCACTATACGTCAATCCACAATGCATCTTCCTCTCCAGGACTTCGAAAAGGTACTCTTGGAACACCAATAGGCATTAAATAAAAGAAAAATTAAGTACTATATCTCACTTTGATGTGAAAGCGTAACAATGGATTTAGTGTCCTACTAATATTGGCCTTTATCATATTTTATCCATAGATTGACTAAGTTTATAAAAAAAGATAAAGATAAAGAAGACAAAATGAATAAAGGAAAATTATTACAAATAAGTCCTTTGAATGATGAACAAATATATATATGCATTCACTCATATAAAATGGTATCAACTCCCCTACCATTGCGTATTGGTACTTATCGGGTGTAGAATAGATCTGCTTCTTTTTGTTCCTACGAACAAAATAGTTTCATTATTACTAAAAGTAATTGAAAAGAATCAAACAAATCAAACAAATATTAATTCTTTCCCCAAGATAATCCACTAAAAAGAGGGTCCACAGCATAGTTTTTTCCAATGCAATAAAGTTACATTGTGTCTATTTTTCATTGATAAAGGGGTATTTCCATGGGTTTGCCTTGGTATCGTGTTCATACCGTCGTATTGAATGATCCCGGTCGTTTGATTTCTGTCCATATAATGCATACAGCTCTGGTTGCTGGTTGGGCCGGTTCGATGGCTCTATACGAATTAGCAGTTTTTGATCCTTCTGATCCTGTTCTTGATCCAATGTGGAGACAGGGTATGTTCGTTATACCCTTCATGACTCGTTTAGGAATAACCAATTCATGGGGCGGTTGGAGTATCACAGGGGGTACTGTAACGAATCCGGGTATTTGGAGTTACGAAGGTGTGGCCGGGGCACATATTGTGTTTTCGGGCTTGTGCTTTTTGGCAGCTATCTGGCATTGGGTGTATTGGGATCTAGAAATATTTACTGATGAACGTACAGGAAAACCCTCTTTGGATTTGCCTAAGATCTTTGGAATTCATTTATTTCTATCAGGGGTGGCTTGCTTTGGTTTTGGTGCATTTCATGTAACAGGATTGTATGGTCCTGGAATATGGGTGTCCGATCCTTATGGACTAACTGGAAGGGTACAATCCGTAAATCCAGCGTGGGGTGTGGAGGGTTTTGATCCTTTTGTTCCGGGAGGAATAGCCTCTCATCATATTGCAGCAGGGACCTTGGGCATATTGGCGGGTCTATTCCATCTTAGTGTACGTCCACCTCAACGCCTATACAAAGGATTACGTATGGGAAATATTGAAACCGTCCTTTCCAGTAGTATTGCTGCTGTCTTTTTTGCCGCTTTTGTAGTTGCTGGAACTATGTGGTATGGTTCAGCAACTACCCCGATTGAATTATTTGGTCCCACTCGTTATCAATGGGATCAAGGATACTTCCAACAAGAAATATATCGAAGAATTGGTGCTGGGTTGGCTGAAAATCAAAGTTTATCTGAAGCTTGGTCTAAAATTCCCGAAAAACTAGCTTTTTATGATTACATCGGCAATAATCCGGCAAAGGGGGGGTTATTCAGAGCGGGCTCAATGGACAACGGGGATGGAATAGCTGTTGGGTGGTTAGGACATCCTATCTTTAGAGATAAAGAGGGGCGCGAACTTTTTGTACGTCGTATGCCTACTTTTTTTGAAACATTTCCGGTTGTTTTGGTAGACGGAGACGGAATTGTTAGAGCCGATGTTCCTTTTAGAAGGGCGGAATCTAAATATAGTGTCGAACAAGTAGGTGTAACTGTCGAGTTCTATGGCGGCGAACTCAACGGAGTCAGTTATAGCGATCCCGCTACTGTGAAAA